GGGCGCTTTAACCATTCAGCCATGGATGCTTAACCTTAACGGGGCTCATCGTACATCGTGAATAACCAAATTCCAATTGAAATGAAATTTTGAGGAGGAATCAATGAAAATCTTTAGGAGGAATCAATGAAAGGGCATCAATTCAAATCCTGGATCTTCGAATTGAGAGAGCTATTGAGAAAGATCAAGAATTCTCACTATTTCTTAGATTCATGGATCAAATTCGATTCAGTGGGACCTTTCACTCACATTTTTTTCCACCAAGAACGTTTTATGAAACTCTTTGACCCCCGAATTTGGAGTATCCTACTTTCACGTTTTTCACAGGGTTCAACAAGCAATCGATATTTCACGATCAAAGGTGTAGTACTGCTTGTAGTAGCGGTCCTTATATCTCGTATTAACAATCGAAAGATGGTCGAAAGAAAAAATCTCTATTTGATGGGGCTTCTTCCTATACCTATGAATTCCATTGGACCCAGAAATGAGACATTGGAAGAATCTTTTTGGTCTTCCAATATCAATAGGTTGATTGTTTCGCTCCTGTATCTTCCAAAAGGGAAAAAGATTTCTGAGAGTTGTTTCATGGATCCGCAAGAGAGTACTTGGGTTCTCCCAATAAATAAAAAATGTATCATGCCTGAATCTAACCGGGGTTCGCGGTGGTGGAGGAACCGGATCGGAAAAAATAGGGATTCTAGTTGTAAGATATCTAATGAAACCGTAGCTGGAATTGAGATCTCATTCAAAGAGAAAGATAGCAAATATCTGGAGTTTCTTTTTTTATCCTATACGGATGATCGGATCCGCAAGGACCATGATTGGGAATTGTTTGATCGTCTTTCTCCGAGGAAGAAGCGAAACATAATCAACTTGAATTCGGGACAGCTATTTGAAATCTTAGGGAAAGACTTGATTTGTTATCTCATGTCTGCTTTTCGTGAAAAAAGACCAATTGAAGGGGAGGGTTTCTTCAAACAAGAAGGAGCTGAGGCAACCATTCAATCAAATGATATTGAGCATGTTTCCCATCTCTTCTCGAGAAACAAGTGGGGTATTTCTTTGCAAAATGGTGCTCAATTTCATATGTGGCAATTCCGCCAAGATCTCTTCGTTAGTTGGGGGAAGAATCGGCACGAATCGGATTTTTTGAGGAACGTATCGAGAGAGAATTTGATTTGGTTAGACAATGTGTGGTTGGTAAACAAGGATCGGTTTTTTAGCAAGGTACGGAATGTATTGTCAAATATTCAATATGATTTCACAAGATCTATTTTCGTTCAAGTAACGGATTCTAGCCAATTGAAGGGATCTTCTGATCAATCCAGAGATCATTTCGATTTCATTAGAAATGAGGATTCAGAATATCACACATTGATCGATCAAACAGGGATTCCGCAACTAAAAGAAAGATCGATTCTTTGGGATTGGGATCCTTCCTTTCTTCAAACGGAACGAACAGAGATAGAATCAGATCGATTCCCGAAATGTTTTGGATCTTCCTCAATGTCCCGGCTATTCGCGGAACGTGAGAAGCAGATGAATAATCATCTGCTTCCGGAAGAAATCGAAGAATTTCTTGGGAATCCTACAAGATCAATTCGTTCTTTTTTCTCTGACAGATGGCCAGAACTTCATCTGGGTTCGAATCCTACTGAGAAGTCCACTAGAGATCAGAAATTTTTGAAGAAAAAACAAGATGTTTCTTTTGTCCCTTCCAGGCGATCGGAAAATAAAGAAATGGTTGATATATTCAAGATAATTACGTATTTACAAAATACCGTCTCAATTCATCCTATTTCATCAGATCCGGGATGTGATATGGTTCCGAAGGATGAACCGGATATGGACAGTTCCAATAAGATTTCATTCTTGAACAAAAATCCATTTTTTGATTTATTTCATCTATTCCATGACCGGAACAGGGGGGGATACACGTTACACCACGATTTTGAATCAGAAGAGAGATTTCAAGAAATGGCAGATCTATTCACTCTATCAATAACCGAGCCGGATCTGGTGTATCATAGGGGATTTGTCTTTTCTATTGATTCCTACGGGTTGGATCAAAAAAAATTCTTGAATGAGGTATTCAACTCCAGAGATGAATCGAAAAAGAAATCTTTATTGGTTCTACCTCCTCTTTTTTATGAAGAGAATGAATCTTTTTATCGAAGGATCAGAAAAAAATCGGTCCGGATCTACTGCGGGAATGATTTGGAAGATCCAAAGCTAAAAACAGCGGTATTTGCTAGCAACAACATAATGGAGGCAGTCAATCAATATAGATTGATCCGAAATCTGATTCAAATCCAATATAGCACCTATGGGTACATAAGAAATGTATCGAATCGATTCTTTTTAATGAATAGATCCGATCGCAACTTCGAATATGGAATTCAAAGGGATCAAATAGGAAATGATACTCTGAATCATATAACTATAATGAAATATACGATCCACCAACATTTATCGAATTTGAAAAAGAGTCAGAAGAAAT